TTTTTTTTTTTTTTTTTTTTTTTTTTTTTTTTTTTTTTTTTTTTTTTTTTTTTTTTTTTTTTTTTTTTTTTTTTTTGTTTTTTAGTTTTTTTTTTTTAGGGGAAACTGCGTTAATTTGCGCGTTTTTGATGAATGTTCATTGGAATTTTCTTTAAACGATGATTGCGTTAATTTGCTTTTTTTTGATCAAATTTGGGCGGAAAAAACGTAAAAAAAGGGCTCAAGTACAATAATTATTATTGTTATGAAACTCAATTATAGTGGATACAGCAACCTATATGGGGATAGAGAGAGGATCCATATATAAGATTTTACTCTTTAATACAGTAAATCTTATTTAACGTAAGATAACTTAATTATGCGTATTAGGATTTAATATTAAATATAAAGGAGCTAATTATATCCAATAATTGATTCAATTAAGTTAAGCAATTATATTAATAGTATACTTATGTAACGCGAAGCTAAGGAAGGATACTCTAAATCTCATTTTTTACGTCTGTTAAAAAAAAATGAGATTTAGAGTACCCTTCCTAGCTCATCTTACTACTTTGTGGTTTGTGATTTGGGAGATTGGTGTTTGTCATTTTTTACGGTCCGTTATCTTGAGTTTGGGTTCGATAAAGGAGTTTTGTCTGTCGGGATGTTCTGAGTTGGATTTTTTTCTTCTTGTTGGGTACAAAAATTTTTTTGCAAAATGGTCCTAGTTCATCTTACTACTTTGTGGTTTGTGATTTGGGAGATTGGTGTTTGTCATTTTTTACGGTCCGTTATCTTGAGTTTGGGTTCGATAAGTAAAATGGTAGTTTTATTCTTGCTGTTTTGTTCAGTTTTATCTTGTTTTATATGTAGGTTCTTGCGGGTTTTTTTGATTTTCTTGATGGAATATTCTTCAGTTCGTTTTCGTAATTCTCATTAATTGATTTTATGAATCCTGGCTACTTGGATTTAGTAATGATTTTTAGTACTGGTTAAGTTTGTGCCAGCAGCCGCGGTTATACATTAAGTATTATTGAACATTTTTGGTTTTTGCAGTTTTATTTTTGGTTTGGTTAGGTTTTATTTGGTATTTCTTGGTTGTTGGGTGAAATTTTTATTTTTGTTTATTGCCTTGTTCTTTTTTGTAGGCTGTGAAATCTTTCTTGTAAACTAGGATTAGATACCCTATTATTCTTGATGTTAATTATTTTTTTCCAGGGTAGTATTAGTTATGTTCTTGAAACCCAAAGGATTTGGCGGTATTCTATTCCTTCCAGAGGAATCTGCCCCTTAATCGATAATCCGCGTTGGACCTTTCTTAATTTTTGTTTGTATACCGCCGTTATAATGATGATCTTTTTAGAGTTATAAATTTTCTGGTTTCATTATTTTGATTTATTTCAGGTCAAGGTGCAATTTGTTTTTAAGTGTGAGGTGGATTACAATGTGTTTGTGAGTTTTCGGATTATTAATTGGAATTTTTGTATGAAGTTGGATTTGGTGGTAATTTGTTGAAGATTGTTTGAATGATGTTGGTTCTAGAATATGTACACATCGCCCGTCGCTCTCATTATTTTGTTGAGATAAGTCGTAACATAGTGGCCGTACCGGAAGGTGTGGCTGGATTGATCAGATTTGCCTGAAGTTGGAGTTTCATTTACATTGAATTTTTTAGTCGTGCGATTCGACGTTGTCTGAGGCGGATTGGTTTATTTTTTTTTGTTGGTTTGTAATTTGGATTGGGCAAATTATTGTTTTGTTGTTGTATTTTTATTTATTTAATGTTTTTTATTATAGTTTATTTGTACCGTGAGGGATTGTTTATATTTGTTTTTATAAGTAGGACTTATTTGCCGTACCTTGTGTATCAGGGTTTATTAATTCTTATTATTTATTTTTATTTCCCGATTTCGGAGGAGTTAAGTATTTGTTTTGGTTACTGTTTCATTAGTATCGGTGACATTTATTTGGCAGTGATATGTTAGTCGTTTCCGGGGATATCTGGTTTTTCAAGAAATGAATTTAATTCACACTTTTTATTTAGTTTTTATTTTTTATTGGTTTGGCTTAATAATTTGTGAAGGTGTTGGGGGATAAGCTCTAATTCTTTTTTATAATGTATTTATTTGGCTTGTCTTGTGGGCTTTATGTTGGCTTCTTTTATGAATATTTTAAAATTCTGCTTGCTTTGTTTGTAATTTTCTTTTTGTTTAATATTTTTATTGAGATGTTTAATTGAATTTTTCGGTTATAGTATTTTTGGTTGAATTAGTATATTTTGTTTTATTTGGGTTTATTGTATGTCATGTTTTTCAGAGGAACTAGGCAAAATTTGGATGTTCGCCTGTTTAACAAAAACATCGCTTCTTGTTGTGTTGATTTGAAGTATGGCCTGCCCACTGATGATATTGAAGGGCCGCGGTATTTTGACCGTGCAAAGGTAGCATAATCATTAGTTCTTTAATTGTGGACTGGTATGAATGGCTTGACGAGATATTAACTGTCTTTGTTTTTGATTATATTGAATTTGTTATTTGGGTAAGAATACCTAAATTTTTTTATGGGACGAGAAGACCCTATAGAGTTTTATATAATGTATTTCTTTTTAGTTTGGTTCGTTTTGTGGGGTGCGTTGTATTTTGTTGGGGTGATGGGAAGATAAGTGTAACTCTTCTTTGTGTTTTTCACTTATTTGTGTTTTTGTGATCCTTGATGTTGATTATAAGATTAAATTACCTTAGGGATAACAGCATAATCTTTTTTGAGAGTTCTTATTGACAAAAGGGTTTGTGACCTCGATGTTGGATTAAGGTGAATTTTTGGTGTAGAGGCTTTAACTGTATTATTAGGTCTGTTCGACCTTTAAAATCTTACATGATCTGAGTTCAAACCGGCGTGAGCCAGGTTGGTTTCTATCTATAATTTTTTTATATTTCTTAGTACGAGAGGACCGGATATTTGGAATAATTTTTTTGGTTAGAATTTCATTAATTTACTATTTTGGCAGATAAGTGCGATGGATTTAGAATCTATTTATGTGATTTTTTTGGCACAGGTAGTAAGATGAGCGTGGGGTTTTTAGTTGTTATTTTTTTTTTGTTAGTTGTCTTTGTTCTTGTTGGGGTTACTTTTTTAACTCTTCTTGAGCGGAAGGTTCTTGGTTATGTTCATATTCGTAGGGGGCCTAATAAAGTTGGTTTTATTGGTTTGTTTCAGCCTTTTAGTGATGCTATTAGGCTTTTTTCTAGGGAGCAATATTTTCCTTTAGTTTCTAATTATTTATCTTATTATTTTTCTCCTGTTTTTAGTTTATTTTTGTCTTTATTGATTTGGGTGTTGGTTCCTTATTTTAGAGGTTTTATTTCTTTTGAATTGGGTTTATTGTTTTTTTTGTGTTGTACTAGTCTTGGTGTTTATACTGTTATGGTGGCTGGTTGGTCTTCTAATTCTAATTATTCTCTACTGGGCGGGCTCCGATCCGTAGCACAAACTATTTCTTATGAGGTAAGTTTGGCTTTGATTTTGCTGTCTTTTGTTTTTTTGGTTTGTGGTTATGATTTGGTTAGTTTTTATTATTTTCAGTCTTATTTATGGTTGATTTTTTTTACTTTTCCTCTTTCTTTAGTTTGAATTATTTCTTGTTTGGCTGAGACTAATCGTACCCCTTTTGATTTTGCTGAAGGTGAGTCTGAATTGGTGTCTGGCTTTAATATTGAGTATGGTGCGGGTGGGTTTGCTTTAATTTTTTTGGCTGAATATGCTAGTATTTTGTTTATGGGCTTATTGTTTTGTGTCATTTTTTTGGGGTGTGATTTGGATTCTTTGTTATTTTATATTAGGCTTTCTTTTATCTCTTATTTATTTATTTGAGTTCGGGGAACTCTTCCTCGTTTTCGTTATGATAAGTTAATGTATTTAGCGTGGAGGGGGTTTTTGCCTTTATCTTTGAATTTTCTATTATTTTTTTTAGGTGTTAAGTTGTTTCTTTTCCCTTTACTTTAACGTGCATTAATTTGAGTAATGTTAAGTTATTAGGAGGATTAAACTCCTTTTCTTGTGCTTTCAAAGCACATGCTCATCTTGTGTAGCTCTATAACTATTTATTTATAGTGTCTCAGTATTTTGTCGTTAGTGGTATTATGATGTAGTAGGTGAAGTATAATACTGTTAAGGTTTGGCCTGTTATAATGTAGGGGTTCTCTACTGGGCGGGCTCCGATCCAGGTTAGTAAGAGGACTGTATTGGTTATGATTCAGAATATTGATTGATTTATTGGGTAGAATTGAATTCCTGTGAATTTTGACTTATAGGTTGGTAAGATGAATAGGATTGCAATGGATATTGCTAGTGCGATGACTCCTCCTAGTTTGTTGGGGATTGATCGTAGGATTGCGTATGCAAATAGGAAGTATCATTCTGGTTGGATATGAATTGGTGTCACTAAGGGGTTGGCAGGGGTGAAGTTGTCTGGGTCTCCCAGGAGGTAGGGTTCTTTTAGGGATAATGTTGATAGAGCTATGAATAAGATGATGAATCCAACGAGATCTTTGGTTCTAAAGTAGGGATGGAATGGTATTTTGTCTAGATCTCTTTTTAACCCTAGTGGGTTATTTGAGCCTGTTTGGTGTAGGAATAGTAGGTGGACTACTACTAAGGCCGAGATTACGAATGGTATGAGGAAATGAAGGGTAAAAAATCGTGTTAGTGTGGCGTTGTCTACTGCGAATCCACCTCACACTCATTGTACTAGGTCAGTGCCAATGTAAGGTATTGCTGATAGTAGATTTGTAATTACTGTAGCTCCTCAGAAGGACATTTGTCCCCATGGTAATACATACCCTAGGAAGGCTGTTGCTATTGTTGCAAATAGGATTAGTACTCCGATTGACCAAGTGTGTACTAGTTTGTATGATCCGTAGTATATATTTCGTCCAATGTGTAAGTAGATGCAGATGAAAAATATTGATGCTCCATTAGCGTGGAGGGTTCGAAGGATCCATCCATAATTTACATCTCGGCAAATGTGTGCTACTCTGGAAAATGCCGCTTCTGTACTTGGACAGTAGTGTATTGCTAGGAATAGTCCTGTGATGATTTGTATTATTAGACAAACTCCTAGTAGGGAGCCGAAGTTTCATCATGTTCTGATGTTGGTAGGGGTAGGTAGGTCGATTAGTGCTCCGTTGATTACTTTTATTAAGGGGTGGGTGGTTCGGATGGGTTTATTCATTTATGTTGATTGTCGAAGAGGTCCCTTTGATACGTTGGTAATTTTTACTACTACAATTAGGGTTATTAGTAGGTATAGGGCTATTAAGATTGTTAAGGTTCCTCTTGGTTGGTTGTATAATTTTCTTGTTATTAGGATGATTTCGTTTCTTGTTGTGTTGTATGCTGTTGAATCTCTTCTGTTATGAGTTGTTCATTTCTTGATTATTGCTGCTCCTATTATTATCCCTGTTGATAATAGTATTATTTTTGTCGATAATGAGAATATTTCGTTTGATGCTAGTCTTGCTACATAGATAAATAATACTAGTATGCCTCCAATAAAGACTATGAATAGGATGTATTGGAACCAGAATCTTTGATGTATTAAGCCTCTGATTAGACATATTATTGTTGTTTGTATTAATAATATTATTCCTATGGCCAGGGGGTGGTTTATTTGGGTGAATATTATTCTTGATAATGTTCTTGCTGTTAATAGTACTTTGATTTCAAGGAGTAGTTTATTTTAAAATGTTAGCTTTGGAGGCTGTTGATAAGTGTTTTCTTTTCCTTGAAGTTTTAAAAGGTCATCTTATTTTTGGTTTACAAGACCAATATTTTTATTAAATTATTAAAACATTGTAATGTTAATACGTCTTTATTTTTCTTTCCTTTTTTTTTGTGGTATTTGGGTTTTTTCCTCTAATCGTAGGCATTTGTTGATTACTTTGTTGAGATTGGAGTTTATTGTTTTGGTGCTTTTTGTTGTAGTGTATTTTTATCTTTGTTCTTTTAATTATGAGTTTTATTTCGTTATACTTTTCTTGGTTTTTTCTGTGTGTGAGGGATCGTTGGGTTTATCTATTTTAGTTTCCATGATTCGTGGGTTTGGTAATGATTATTTTCAGTCTTATAGAGTCTTGCAATGTTAAGGTTTTTATTTTCTTTTATTTTTTTAATCCCTTTATGTTTTTTGGGTAGAGGGTGGTGATTAGTTCATTCTTTATTTTTTTTGATTTCTTTTTTTTTCTTTTTTGCTTTTCCTTGTTTTATAGGTTGGTCGAGTCTTGGTTATATATTTGGGTGCGATTATCTTTCTTATGGTTTGATTTTACTAAGATTTTGGATTTGTGTTTTGATGATTTTGGCCAGTGAGGCTATTTTGCGTTCTTTTTATTACCCGGATTTGTTTTTGTTTTTTGTTGTTTTGTTGATTATTTTTTTATTTTGTACTTTTGGGAGAGTGAGTTTATTTTCTTTTTATCTTTTTTTTGAGAGAAGTCTTATTCCTACCGTTTTTATTATTTTAGGTTGGGGGTATCAACCGGAGCGTCTTCAGGCTGGGATTTATTTGCTTTTTTACACTTTGTTGGCATCTCTTCCTATATTGGTGGGTATTTTTTATGTTTTTAATTCTTTACTTTCTGTAAGTTTTTTTATGTTGACTGGGGCAGGGCCTTTTGGTGGTTTTTTTTATTTTTGTATAATTTTTGCTTTTTTGGTTAGGATGCCTATGTTTATAGTTCATCTGTGGTTACCTAGGGCTCATGTGGAGGCTCCTGTGTCTGGTTCTATGATTTTGGCAGGGGTTCTGCTTAAGTTGGGTGGTTACGGCTTACTGCGTGTTTTTCCTATTTTGGTTAGGTTTTTTAATTTTGGTGTTGTTTGAATTTCTGTAAGATTGGTTGGTGGGGTTTTGGTTAGTTTAATTTGTATACGTCAAACGGATCTTAAGTCATTAATTGCTTATTCTTCTGTTGCTCATATGGGAATTGTTATTGGTGGTATTATAACTTTGAGATATTGAGGGGTTTGTGGGTCTTTTACTTTGATAATTGCACATGGTTTATGTTCTTCTGGTTTATTTTGTTTGGCGAATATTTCTTATGAGCGGATGGGTAGTCGTAGTCTGTTGATTAGTCGTGGGTTATTAAGTCTTATGCCTAGAATGGCATTTTGGTGATTTATGTTGAGTGCTTGTAATATGGCAGCCCCTCCTTCTTTGAATCTTTTAGGGGAGATTGGGTTACTTAATAGTTTAGTTTCTTGGTCTTGGGTTAGTATATTATTTTTGGTATTTTTATCTTTTTTTAGAGCTGCTTATACTTTATACCTTTTTTCTTACAGACAACACGGTGTTTATTATTCTGGGGTTTATTCGTGTTCTTTAGGGTATTTACGTGAATTTTTATTATTGTTCCTTCATTGGTTTCCATTGAATCTTTTCATTGTTAGGGGAGATATTGTTATGTTTTGGTTATAATTTTTGCCTGAGTAGTTTATTTTAAAATGTTGGTTTGTGGGGCCAATGATGTATTTTTGCCTCAGGCCTATGTTTAGTTTTTCTATTTGTTTTATTAGTTTTATTTTTTTGTTCTTTTCTGGTGTTTTTTTGTTTATCAGTGGGTTTTATTTTGTGTTAAATGATTTGGTTTATTTTGTTGAGTGGGATGTTATTACGTTAAATTCTAGCAGAGTTGTTATGACTTTCCTGTTTGATTGAATGTCTTTGGTTTTTACAGGATTTGTTTTTTTTATTTCTTCATTGGTTATTTTATATAGAGATGATTATATACATGGTGATTTGAATATTAACCGTTTTATTTTGCTGGTATTGATGTTTGTTCTTTCTATGATGTTTCTAATTGTTAGTCCTAATATGATTAGAATTTTGTTAGGTTGGGATGGTCTTGGGCTGGTTTCTTATTGTTTGGTAATTTATTATCAGAATGTAAGGTCTTATAATGCTGGTATGTTAACCGTTCTTTCTAATCGTGTTGGTGATGTTGCTTTGTTAATGGTTATTGCTTGAATAATTAATTTTGGTAGTTGGAATTATATTTATTATTTAGATTATTTGAGGAGTTCTTTTGAGATAGGTTTGATTTCTTTATTGGTTGTTTTGGCGGCTGTTACTAGGAGTGCTCAGATTCCTTTTTCTTCTTGGTTGCCGGCGGCTATGGCTGCTCCTACTCCTGTATCTGCTTTGGTGCATTCTTCTACTTTGGTCACTGCTGGTGTATATCTTTTGATTCGGTTTAGACCTGCTTTTAATGATTATGTGTGTGTTTTTCTTTTTGTTATTTCTGGGTTAACAATGTTTATGGCAGGACTGGGTGCTAATTTTGAGTATGATTTAAGGAGGATTATTGCTTTATCTACTTTAAGACAGTTGGGTTTAATGATTAGTGCTGTCTCTATTGGTCTTGTTGGTATAGCTTTTTTTCATTTGTTGACTCATGCTTTATTTAAGGCTTTACTTTTTATGTGTGCGGGTGTTATTATTCATACAATGAGGGATTCTCAGGATATTCGTTTTATGGGTAATTTATCTATTCAAATACCTTTTACTTCGGTTTGTTTAGGTGTTTCTAGTTTTGCTTTGTGTGGGATACCTTTTTTGGCAGGGTTTTATTCTAAGGATCTTATTTTGGAGCTGGGTTCTTTTAGTTATATTAATTTTATTGGTTTTCTATTGTTTTTTGTCTCTACGGGGTTGACTGTTTGTTATTCTTTTCGTTTGTTTTATTATGTTTTTTGTGGTGATTTTAATTTGTCTTCTTTTTATAATATTGGCGATGACAATATTAGGATATTGTATGGTATAGTTGGTTTAATGTTGGTTGCTGTCTTTGGTGGTAGAATATTAAGATGGATTATTTTTTATGCACCGGTTATAGTTTGTCTTCCTTTTTATTTGAGGTTTATGGCTATTTTTGTTAGTTTATTTGGTGGTTGGATTGGATATGAATTGTCTAGGCTTAGTTTGGGGAGTTCTTTGATTTCTTTTTTTTACTATAGGTATACTGTGTTTTCTGGTTCAATATGGTTTATGCCCTATTTTTCTACTTATGGGGTGTCTTTTCGTCCTTTGTCGTTGGGTTATAATTCTTTAAGGATTTCTGATTTGGGATGGGCTGAACGCTTAGGAGGTCAGGGGGTGTATTGATTTATAATGTATTTAAGTAGGGTAAATCAGTGGTGGCAGTATAATAATTTAAAGTTATTTTTGGTGTTTTTCGTTATGTGGATTATTGTTTTGATATTTATTGTTATTTACTTGAATATCTTATGTTTAGAGTATAACATTGAAGATGTTATTGAGGTTATTTACCTTCAGGTAAAGTTTATGAAATTTTCTTTATTTTTACAGTGAAAATGTAATGTTTTTATTAAACTACATGAACAGAAATGTAAACGGAGTTTAACCGCTAAAATGATAAGTTAGCGGCTTTCATTTGATCTACACATTTCCTTAATTGGAACACTTAGTTCAGTTTTATCATTAACAGTGATATACCTCTTTTTGGTTTCAATTAATAAAGTAAGGGTAATTTTACCAATTGATCAGGTCGAAACTGACTGTGATTTTTCACTTCTTGCTTTTGTAAGGCAGACTTTATAGTACTTTTTGGATGCAAACCAAATGTTATATTTAACTACAGCCCTTAGTCGGCTCATTCTAAAGCTCCTTGGTTTCATTCGTGGTATAGGCCAATAATTAGGATTAGTAGGAAAGTAGATCTAATTATTATTCAGGATTTTATGTTTGATGATAATATTACTACGGTTATTGGTAGTAATAGTGCAATTTCTACATCAAAGATTAGAAAGATTACGGCGATAAGAAAGAATCGTAGTGAGAATGGTAGTCGTGCTGATCTTTTAGGGTCGAATCCACATTCGAATGGGGATCTTTTTTCTCGGTCTTCGATATTTTTTTTTGATAATGTGGATGTTAGAATTATAACGATTGTTGCTATTGTTAGGGCTACGGTTGCTGTGATTATGATTGTTGTTATTACTTGCCTTGTTAATACAAACTTCTTGATTGGAAGTCAAGTATACTGATTATATTAGGTAAGTTATTTTATCTTCCTCATCAGTAGATTGAAATGTATAGGAATAATCATACTACGTCTACGAAATGTCAGTATCATGCGGCTGCTTCGAATCCAAAGTGGTGGTTTGATGAAAAATGAAGAGTTATTTGGCGTAGTAAGCAGGTTAGTAAGAATGTAGTTCCGATAATTACGTGTAGGCCGTGGAATCCTGTGGCTACAAAGAATGTGGATCCATAACTTGAGTCTGCGATCGTGAAAGAGGCTTCAATATATTCATATGCTTGTAGGATTGTGAAGTAGATCCCTAAGATTACCGTGAAGAATAATCCTTGTATTCCTTGCGTGTAATTATTTTCTAGGAGTCCGTGGTGGGCTCATGTGACTGTTACTCCGGATGCTAAAAGGATTGCTGTATTTAGGAGGGGGATTTGTAGGGGGTTGAATGGTGAGATTCCTATTGGAGGTCAAGTTGATCCTAGTTCAATAGTGGGTGATAAGCTTCTATGAAAGAATGCTCAGAAGAATGAGATGAAGAAGAATACTTCTGAGATAATAAATAGGATTATACCTCATCGTAAGCCTTTCGCTACTATTTTGGTATGGAGTCCTTGGTATGTTCCTTCTCGTACAATATCTCGTCATCATTGAATTATGGTTAAAATTATAATTAATCCTCCTATTATTAATAGTTCTTGGTTGTATTGATGGAATCATTTAATCATGCCTGATATAGTTACCATTGCTCCGATAGCGCCGGTTAGTGGTCAAGGTCTTTGTTCCACTAGGTGGAATGGGTGGTTTCTGTGTCTTGTCATTAGTTTACTTCTCTAGAGTATAGTGTACTCAGAACTGCGAACACGTAGGATTGGATAATTGCTACAGCTGATTCGAGTACTAATAAAAGGATTTGTGCAATAATTAGTACTCATAATAATGAGTGTGTAATTGTTGGTCCGTTATTTCCTAGCAAAGTTAGTAGGAGATGGCCAGCGATTATGTTTGCTGTAAGTCGTACTGCGAGTGTTCCTGGTCGGATAATATTTCTGACTGTTTCAATGCATACTATGAATGGTATAAGGGCTGCTGGTGTTCCTTGAGGGACCAAGTGTTCAAATATATGATTCATGTTGTTGATTCATCCGAATACTATGAATCTTACTCAGAGAGGTAGAGCTAGCGTTAATGTTATGGTTAGGTGACTTGTTCTGGTGAAAATGTATGGGAATAGTCCTAGGAAATTATTGAATAGGATTAATGAGAATAGTGATACAAATAGGAAGGTTCTTCCTTTGTTGATTTTTCTTACTCCAAGGAGAGTTTTGAACTCTCTATGTAGTTTTGTTAGTAGTGTATTTCATAACATAGAGTATCGTGACGGGATCAGTCATAATCTTGTTGGGATTAGGAGCAGCCCTAGAAAAGTTCTAGTTCAATTTAAGGATAGGTTGAAGTTTCTTGTTGATGGATCAAATACTGAGAATAGGTTTCTTATCATTTTCAATTTAAGTGTTTTGTTGGGATTTTTTTCTTTTCGTTGGTTTTAGTTTTTAGAATTGTTGTGTAATAATTTATTGTTGCAAATAGGATTAAGGAGGCTGAGAATATAATGAATAGTCTTAGTCATATTATCGGTATTATTTGTGGTATAAAAAGGTGCTTAGTGGGAGCTATTTTGGTTTGACATACCAATGTTATTTGTTAACTAACCTTTTTCATCAGAAGTAGCTGCTAACTTACTATTTGATGGTTTAAGAGACCATTACTTGCTTTCAGTCATCTGATGATTCTCTTAGGTTGGAGATTCAGTTGATGAATGTGTTAGTATTAACTCTTTCAATTACGATTGGCATAAAACTGTGGTTTGCGCCACAAATTTCTGAGCATTGTCCGTAAAATAGGCCTGGCCGGTTGATTAAGAATCTGCATTGGTTAAGTCGTCCTGGGGTAGCGTCTGTCTTGATTCCTAAGCTTGGGACTGTTCATGAATGAAGTACGTCGGCTGCTGTTACGACGATTCGGATGAACGAATTTATGGGGAGAGTAGTATGGTTGTCTGTGTCTAGTAGTCGGAATGTATTTTTGTTTCCTTCATCTTGTGGTGTTATATATGAGTCGAATTCTACTTTGAGGAAGTCTGAGTATTCATATCTTCAGTATCATTGGTGTCCAATTGCCTTTAAAGTTAGGGCTGGTTTGTGAATTTCGTCTATAAGGTAAAGTAGTCGTAGGGATGGTACTGCGATGAAGATTAGAATGATAGCTGGGATAATTGTTCATGCTACTTCAATTATTTGTCCTTCTAATATGAATCGGTTGATATTTTTATTAAGGGCTAGGGTAATTATTATATAAGCTACGACTGTGAGGATTATTAAAATGATTATTAATGTGTGATCGTGAAATGAGATTAGTTGCTCTATAATAGGGGATGCTCTATCTTGTAGATTTATATTTGCTCATGTTGTCATTTCTAAAAAAAGCTAGTCAGCTTTATATATGGAGCTTAAATCCACCGCACTTATCTGCCAAAATAGATTAATTGATATTAATTATTTGAATGTGATAATAGTGGGTAGCTCCGAGTATCTGTGTTCTGCCGGAGGTAAATTTTGTAATCATTCTACTGAGTTTCTTGTTTGGGTAGGGAAAAGAATTTGTCGGTTTGTTCTTATTCTTTCTCAGATAATAAAAATGAATATGAGTACACTTACGAATGAGATAGTGGCTCCGGCAGACGAGACAATATTTCATGTTGTGTATGCATCTGGGTAGTCTGAATATCGTCGAGGTATTCCTGCTAACCCCAGGAAGTGTTGGGGGAAGAACGTTATATTTACTCCGACAAATATTACTGTAAATTGTGATTTTAATCATTTGGGGTTTAGAGTTAATCCTGTGAATAATGGGTATCATTGGATGAATCCGGCTATGATTGCGAATACTGCCCCCATTGACAGGACATAGTGGAAATGGGCTACGACGTAATAAGTATCGTGGAGGATAATATCGATTGATGAGTTTGCTAGCACTACTCCTGTTAGTCCTCCTATAGTAAATAGGAATACAAAGCCTAGAGATCATAGGCATGTTGCTCTATATGTTATTTGTGATCCGTAAACTGTTGCTAATCAACTAAAAATTTTGATTCCAGTAGGTACTGCAATAATTATTGTTGCTGATGTAAAGTAAGCTCGTGTATCTACATCTATTCCCACTGTGAATATATGGTGTGCTCATACTACAAATCCTAGTAGACCAATTGCTAGTATAGCAAAGATTATTCCTAGATTTCCAAAGGCTTCTCTTTTTCCTCTTTCATGGCAAATGATGTGTGAGATTATGCCGAATCCTGGTAAAATTAAAATGTATACTTCTGGGTGCCCAAAGAATCAAAATAAATGTTGATATAGAATTGGGTCTCCCCCTCCAGCAGGGTCAAAAAAGGATGTATTTAGGTTTCGGTCTGTTAATAATATTGTGATTGCCCCTGCCAAGACAGGCAGTGATAAAAGTAGGAGAAGAGCTGTAATTGCTACTGCTCATACAAATAGAGGGATTCGGTCTGATCTTATGTTCATGGGCTTTATGTTAATTGTTGTTGAGATAAAGTTTACTGCTCCTAGGATTGAGGAGACACCTGCTAAGTGAAGTGAGAAAATAGCTAAATCTACTGATGCCCCGGCGTGAGCAATACCTCTTGCTAGAGGTGGGTAAACTGTTCATCCGGTTCCTGCCCCTCTTTCTACTATACTTCTAGTTAGGAGTAGTGTTAAGGATGGTGGTAATAGTCAGAATCTTATGTTGTTTATTCGTGGGAAGGCTATATCTGGGGCGCCAAGTATTAAAGGTACTAACCAATTTCCGAATCCTCCAATTATGATTGGTATTACTATGAAGAAGATTATTACAAAGGCGTGAGCCGTTACAATTACATTATAGATTTGATCGTCTCCGATTAAGGATCCTGGTTGCCCTAGCTCGGCACGGATTAATATTCTTAGAGATGTGCCGACTATTCCTGATCATGCTCCAAAAATAAAGTATAGAGTTCCAATATCTTTATGATTGGTTGAGAATAATCAACGGTTAATAATGAGTAGAGTGGCTGAGGTTAATAAGTGGTAGATTGTAAATCTATAAAGGGGTATTTGCCCTTCTACTATGTAGTCTTATATTCATTTTGTGATAGCAGAATGCAATTCTGGAGGGGTGGAGTAGCCACTAAGGCTTAAAGAAGTCCTCTTTATTTATAGCTTTGAAGGTTATTAGTTTTTTTAACTTAAAGCCTTTAATTGATGTTGGTGATTATGGTGCATGCAACTAATCCTATTATTGACACTGATGATAAAATAACTCCATATGTGGTGGTTTTATTTACCTTAAATGCTACAGGTCCTCACTTCACTTCACTATGTAGGGTGATGAATCTCGAATAGCACATTCGTAAATAGTAGTACAAGGTTGCTAGGGATGTAATTACCATTATTGTCATTACTGATCTTAGATTGTTTGTAATTATTGTCTGGATGACGGCTCATTTCGGTAGGAATCCGATAAATGGTGGGAGCCCGCCCAGGGAAAGTAGATTTGTGAATAGAACGAATTTGGTTGCGGTTTTTCCACTCATTGACATTGTTTGGTTAATGAAGGAGATGTTATATATTTTGGTGGTTATAATAACCGCCGCGGTTAGTAATGAGTATATTGCAAAGTATATTATCCATAGATTGCTCCCTCCTGCTAAGGCTATTAGCATTCATCCAGTATGGTTGATTGATGAGTAGGTTAGGATTTTCCGTAATGATGTTTGATTTATACCTCCGGCAGACCCTACCATCACTGATATTATTACAACTGCTAAAATTAGGTAGTCAACTTTTATCAAATAGGAGGTTAACATTATTGGAGCTGCTTTTTGAACTGTTATTATTAGTAAGCAGTTTTCTCATCTGAGTCCTTCTATTACTCTCGGGAATCATCAGTGTATTGGGGCCGCCCCTATTTTTATGAGCAACGGTGTCATAATTACATATTCATGGATTTCTTTTCCTACCATGGGATTTTGGTTAATTAAAACTTCTATTACTACTAGAAATAGTAAGACTGATGAAGCGAGGGCTTGGATGATAAAATATTTTAGGGAGGCTTCTGTAGTGAAAATGTTTTCTTGTGAGGACATAAGTGGAATAAATGATATAAGATTAATTTCTAATCCTATCCAAGCACCAAGCCAGGAATTGGATGAAATAGAAATTAAAATACCTCCAATCAAAGTTGTTGATAAGAGGATTTTGGTTGGGTTGTTGGGCACTAGAGAAGAGAGTTATACTCTATCTATGGGGTATGAACCCATTAGCTTACCTTAGCTTACTTTTCTATTATAATATATTTTGGTGTATGGTGCACATGAATTTTTGATGTTTGTGGTGTCAGTTTGATTCTGTCAAATATAAATGTTGATTAATGCAGGTAGTTTTCTTACATGTTTTACCCTATCACGGTAATCCTTTAATCAGGCTCTACAT